ATTGTATATATTATATTTTTGATATATACATACTTAGCTAGATCTCTGAAATACTGAAATACAAAGTATAAAACTACACAACGCAAATTTTGCTATTGTTATTGTCTTGGATCCACAATTAATCCTAAGTATCCCTAGATTTGTGTATTTTTTTACATCCAGTAGTTTTGGACATGGGTCGAGCCAAGTATCACAACTCTTTATCCCCATTTCTACCCATCTGGTATATTGTCCTTTTCTTTCCGTGTTGAAATAGAAAGTTATTAATAGACGAGATTTTCAAAAAAAAAATGCTTCTTCCTATTCCTGGAAGAAAAGAAGGATTTCTTTACTTGATACAAATTTGACATAACAACATGATAAAGTTTTATTTTATTTCTATTTAATTATTTCATTTAGTAATTTAGTAGAATTATTATTAATTAATAATTTATTAATTAATTTTTATTTAATTATTATTTAGAATTAATTAATTATTGTAATTGAAATAAGGTTTTCATTATAACCATATATAGTGATATAGTGAAATGATATTCCAGGTTCTTTTAAAATAAAAGTAAAAGAATTTTTTTTTCAATACCCACTCTTTGATTTCTATGTTCTTTATTTTTATTAGTTTTAGTTAAGTTAAGAATTCGAGTGATTGGGTCTGTCTATTGATTCTGAGAGGAAATGAAATATTCAAATGATTTTTCATCAAATGACTATTCATCTATTTATTTTGATGTAACTAGTGGAAGGAAAGATCTATGGAAAAATGGTGGTTCAATTTGATGTTTTCCAAGGGGGGGATAGAATCTAGGTGTCGGCTAAGTAAATCAATGGATAGTCTTGATCCTCTTGAGAATACCCGTGTAAGTGAACACCTCGTTCTAAATGATACAGAAAAAAACATTTTGAGTTGTAGTACTCGTGATAATAGGAATGTTGATCGTTTAGTCGGCGTGGGGGATATTCGGACTTTCAGCGCGAATGACACTTTTTTGGTTCGGGATAGTAATAATAGAGACAGTTATTCCATATATTTGGATATTGAAAATCAAGTTTTTGAGATTGACAATGATCATTTTTTTCTTAATGAATTAGAAAGTTCTTTTTATAGTTATTGGAATTCTAGTTATTTGAATAATGGACCTAGGAGTGCTGACTCCCGCTATGATCATTATATGTATGATACTAATTATAGTTGGAATAATTACATCAACAGTTGCATTGATAGTTATCTTCGTTCTCAAATCTGGATTGATAGTTATATTTTAAGTAGTAGTGAACATTATAATGAAAGTTACCTTTATAATCACATTTGTGATCAAAGCAGAAATTGTAGTGAAAATAAGAGTTCCGGTCTAAGAACTGGCACAAATAGTATCGATTTAACTCTAAGAGAAAGTTCTAATGATCTTGATGTAACTCAAAAATATAGGCATTTGTGGGTTCAATGTGAAATTTGTTATGGATTAAATTATAAGAAATTTTTGAAATCACGAATGGATATTTGTGAACAATGTGGATATCATTTGAAAATGAGTAGTTCAGATAGAATTGAACTTTTGATTGATCCAGGCACGTGGAATCCTATGGATGAAGACATGTTATCTCTGGATCCCATTGAATTTCATTCAGAGGAAGAACCCTATAAAGATCGTATTGATTCTTATCAAAAAAAGACAGGATTAACTGAGGCTATTCAAACAGGTATAGGCCAACTCAACGGCATTCCCGTAGCAATTGGGGTTATGGACTTTCAGTTTATGGGGGGTAGTATGGGATCCGTAGTAGGCGAGAAAATTACTCGTTTGATCGAGTATGCTGCCAATAAACTTTTACCTCTTATTCTAGTGTGTGCTTCTGGAGGAGCACGAATGCAAGAAGGAAGTTTGAGCTTGATGCAAATGGCTAAAATATCTTCTGCTTTATACGATTATCAATCGAATAAAAAGTTATTTTATATATCAATTCTTACATCTCCTACGACTGGCGGGGTGACTGCTAGTTTTGCTATGTTGGGAGATATCATTATTGTTGAACCGAACGCCTATATTGCATTTGCAGGTAAAAGAGTAATTGAACAAACATTGAATAAGACAGTACCAGAGGGTTCACAAGCGGCTGAATTTTTATTCCATAAGGGCTTATTCGATCTAATCGTACCACGTAATCTGTTAAAAAGTGTTCTGAATGAATTATTTCAGCTTCACGCGTTCTTTCCTTTGAATCATAACTCAAGTATAGCTTTAAGTTAATTAAATGAATTCCATTTTTGGGGTTCTAGTGAACAAGTATTTGTTTATCGATTTGTCAAAAAAAATTGGAAAAATCCAACGAATGGTTTTTTGTGACAATTAAGAAGAATTTGTAGAATTGTAGAAAGAATCATGTAGATAATTGCTAATATTCTTGATTACTAAGTAGGAAATGAAACCTCTATCAACTAGCAACAAGCTAAAAGAACGAAATTATTTTTTCCGCGAAATTCAATTGGGTAATGAAAATAATAAATAAAAAAATTTCATCTTATTTTCTTACCTTCGGATTATAACGAAATTTTCGGGAATTTACAATTTATTTGCATTTATAAGTGGAAGAAGCTCTTTATTATTTATTACATTACTTTATTAAAATTAAAGTTATAAAACAAGAAAAGAATAACAAAGAAAACAAAGAAGTGGAAGTGGATTATCATTTATATCTATATATTTCATGTAGAAAACTGAATAAGCTCATTTAATTAGTTCTAGATTCCTTGCACTTTCATTCTATAATACTTATTTAATACTTAAACTTAGATTCACTTCGATATACTATAATTTATATTAGATATACTATAATACGAATTAGAATACGAATTCTAATAATTAGAAGATATCTTTCTCTTTTTAACAATAATAATATAGAATATAGTAAGTAAAAAGATTAATATAACAATAAATAACAGATACAAATATTCAATCGGGGGTGCCCAGCCTATGACAATTCTTAACAATTTACCCTCTATTTTTGTGCCTTTAGTAGGCTTAGTCTTTCCGGCAATTGCAATGGCTTCCTTATCTCTTCATGTTCAAAAAAACAAGATTTTTTAGATTCGATGAAAGAAAGTTTTACTTATTTTTTCAAGACCTATACTTGAATCATAACAGAAATATCCGTTTTAGCTATATATTTAGTATAATTATGGTATTAAAAAAAAAAATGACAACGATAAAAGAAGGGTTTTTTATGCAGGCGTGAATATGATATTTTTTTATGCAGACGTGAATATGATATATTAATAAATGAGCCATTTGAAAATCAATATCAATCAAGATTGGAATTGGAGTAGATGCCTGAAATAAACGCAAAGTAAAAGTATCCGTATGCGCGTAGATAGGAGATTGTACGAGAGTGCTTCATTTTAGTATTTTAGACTAACAAATTGGATGAATTCCTACCCAAAATGCACATCAGAATGGTGCGAGTTGATGAAAGTTACTTCGGAAACAAAAAAAGTAAAGTAAAATTTATGCGGGCTAGTCTCTCACTTCCAATAAAATGCAACCGGATCTAGTATGAGTTGGCGATCAGAACATATATGGATAGAACTTATAGTGGGGTCTCGAAAAACAAGTAATTTCTGTTGGGCTTTTATACTTTTTTTAGGTTCATTGGGGTTTTTATTGGTTGGAATTTCCAGTTACCTTGACAGAAATTTGATATCTTTATTTCCGTCTCAGGAAATCGTTTTTTTTCCCCAAGGGATCGTGATGTCTTTTTATGGGATTGCTGGTCTATTTATTAGCTCTTATTTGTGGTGTACAATTTCATGGAATGTGGGTAGCGGTTATGATCGATTCGATAGAAAAGAAGGAATCGTGTGTATGTTTCGTTGGGGATTTCCTGGAAAAAATCGGCGCATCTTACTCCGATTTCTTATGAAAGATATTCAGTCTATCAGAATAGAAGTTCAAGAGGGTATTTATGCTCGGCGTGTTCTTTATATGGAAATCAGAGGCCAGGGGGTCATTCCTTTGATTCGTACTGATGAAAATTTGACTCCACGAGAAGTTGAGCAAAAAGCTGCGGAATTGGCTTCTTTTTTGCGCGTACCAATTGAAGTAGTTTGAAATGAACTGAAAACTGAAGAATAAACATTTATCTTACCAGGAGGCCAGGAGTCCCTTCTTTTGCTTTTTTGTTTCTAGAGTATAACTTAACTGAAGTTTCTCCACAATACTGATGAAGCAAAGAAGACGTATATTATATAATATACTAAACAATACAATGAAATATACTAAACAATACATTTTTTTTGTCAGTCATGTATTCTTTCGTTTTTTAGACTATGATTCTGTAATTTTTTCGAAATTCAAAGACTAACTAACCACTGGACTCATAAAAAAATAGATAATAAATTTTGATTTTAGATTATAGAAGTTCGAGGTCTTGGAATAGAACTTATGCTGGATAGAAATAGTAGATCGTCTAGAGTCGACGAATGAGACGGGGTTCGGTCAAAATTTACAGACAAAAAAATGAAAAAAAAAAAAGCATTCATTCCCCTTTTATATCTTACATCGATAGTATTTTTGCCCCGGTGGATCTCTTTTTCATTTAATAAAAGTCTGGAATCTTGGGTTACTAATTGGTGGAATACTAGTCAATCTGAAACTTTTTTAAGTGATATTCAAGAAAAGAGTATTCTAGCGAACTTCATAGAATTCGAGGAACTCTTCCTATTGGACGAAATGCTAAAGGAATACCCGGAAACACATTTACAAAGGTTTCGTATCGGAAGAATCCACAAAGAAACGATTCAATTGATCAAGATGTATAATGAAGATAGTATCCATATGATTTTGCACTTCTCGACAAATTTACTCTGTTTCGTTATTCTAAGTGGTTATTCTATTCTAGGTAATGAAGAACTTATTATTCTTAATTCTTGGGTTCAAGAATTCCTATATAATTTAAGCGACACAATAAAAGCCTTTTCTATCCTTTTATTAACCGACTTATGTATAGGATTCCACTCACCTCATGGTTGGGAACTAATGATTGGCTCTGTCTACAAAGATTTTGGATTTGCTCATAATGATCAGATTATATCTGGCCTTGTTTCCACTTTTCCAGTCATTTTGGATACAATTTTTAAATATTGGATCTTCCGTTATTTAAATCGTGTATCTCCATCACTTGTAGTAATTTATCATTCAATGAATAACTGAAAAATAATGATCCACCGACAAAATTTTTAGAAGGTTGGTTATTTTTTAAACACTTCAAATTTTACTTTTTTTATATTTTATACCTTTTGTATATACATCCACACATCCAAGAGATTCCAATTTTTACATTTTAGTAAAAATTTTTCAGTAAATAGCAACGTCGTGGCTAGGGAACTCCGCTAGTGACCCACTCAATTTTATTGTAGAACTTTTCGGTATCAACATTGGACCATGCAAACTAAAAAGACCCTCTCTTGGATCAAGGAAGAGATTACTCGCTTCATTTCCGTATCGCTAATGGTATATATAATAACTGGGGCATCTATTTCAAATGCATATCCCGTTTTTGCACAGCAAGGTTATGAAAATCCACGTGAAGCAACTGGCCGTATTGTATGTGCCAATTGTCATTTAGCTAATAAACCTGTAAGTATTGAGGTTCCACAGGCGATACTTCCTGATACTGTATTTGAAGCAGTTGTTCGAATTCCTTATGATATGCAACTAAAACAAGTTCTTGCTAATGGTAAAAAGGGAGCCTTGAATGTAGGGGCCGTCCTTATTTTACCCGAGGGGTTTGAATTAGCTCCTCCTGATCGTATTTCGCCAGAGATGAAAGAAAAAATAGGTAATCTATCTTTTCAGAGCTATCGCCCCACTAAAAAAAATATTCTTGTGATAGGTCCTGTTCCGGGTCAAAAATATAGTGAAATAACCTTTCCTATTCTTGCGCCGGATCCTGCCACTAAGAAAGATATTCACTTCTTAAAATATCCCATATACGTAGGCGGGAACAGGGGAAGAGGTCAGATTTATCCCGACGGGAGCAAGAGTAACAATACGGTTTATAATGCTACAGCAGCAGGTAGAGTAAGCAAAATAATACGAAAAGAAAAAGGGGGATACGAAATAACCATAACAGATGCGTCAGAGGCACGTCAAGTGGTTGATATTATACCTCCAGGACCAGAACTTCTTATTTCAGAAGGTGAATCCATCAAACTTGATCAACCATTAACGAGTAATCCTAATGTGGGCGGATTTGGTCAGGGGGATGCTGAAATAGTACTTCAAGACCCATTACGTGTCCAAGGCCTTTTGGTCTTCTTAGCATCCGTTATTTTGGCACAAATATTTTTGGTTCTTAAAAAGAAACAGTTTGAGAAGGTTCAATTGTCCGAAATGAATTTTTAGATCTTCGGATTTATCAATATCAAGTTCTTAATAAAGAACAAAATTTTTGTTTATCATACCAAAAGAGTTTTTGAAAAGCATTTTGCTTTTGTTTATATTCTTTGTTTGATTTCTATCGGATTGGGGTAATTACTTGTACTGCATTTCTAGTTTATAGTATGCATATTGCTTGATAAGAAGAATATTACTTGATAAGAAGACCGTTTTAGCCCCTCTTTATGTTTTTTTTAATCCAAATTGGAGCAGTGCGATTATGTCACTATATGACAGATTTAACTGTCATAAAATCTATCAATAGTTTTTTTTTTAATCTAATAAATAGAATCAAATTTGACTAAATACCAAAAATAAGTAAGCGGAAAAACAAAGACTAAATGAGGGAACAAAGTATTCTAGGAGATATTATTCTATTCATCTTGCCGTTCTTCGACACAAGAAAAAAATTTCCGCATCCCTTTCTTTTTCTTGTCTTGTGTTGAAATAATAATGATTCCCGATCTGATTCCTCAAAGATTCCGACTTAGTTGATAGTTTTTCCAGGAATATCATAACATTCTTTTTGGTTTTCTAGGGGGATTGGATATAAATTGGATTGATTGTATTATGTATACATATAAGTGTAAAATTTAAATATTAAAATAAAGGAATGGACAAACAAGCAAGTTTTTAGAGCAAATAGAACTTGTTCAATGAATTTCAAAATTCAATTTTGATGAAATGAAATATTCAAATAAATAGGACTGAAGTTCTATATAGTATAGAAAAAATAGAAAAGTGTGTCACACAGGAAAAGGAAATTGAGTAATTCCTTCTTTCTGTTAACTTTGAAAGTATCGCTAGATACTATCGAGGAACAAATGTTCTGAATCAATTAATGAAGTTACTTTTTCAAAAACACTGCCCAGAAAAAAAGTCTAATGGAGTTTTTTGAAATATTAGAAAAAAGGGGGGATAATCCATTTTGTCATTTATACGAATATTGATACGAAAAATAAAGTATGATGATTATTTAAGAACTCGGCGGGACCCTCTTTTTCTTTGTCTGATTGGAGGGGGTCCCGCCGAGTTCTTATGCCTTCATGTCTACAACTAAGTTTATCCCAGT